CAGCTGAGCTATCCCGACCGCTCCCGATGCATCATCCTCATTTTACTAGACGACTTGGGTCTATGTCAATTAAAAATAAAAAGGTATTATTAAATAAAGTCTTATGCAGGCCCTGTAATTTCTTGGATTTTCAAAAAAAAAAAGGAAAATTGTGTAAGTTTCAGTACGAATAATAATATGGACCGTGAATCATTCCCATGGGGATTCTTTGCTCAAAGATGTTCGTTTATACATGTATTAAATAGCATAATACCACAAAACTGATAATAAGAGAAAGCATTTCTGCCCGGATCCATTTGTCAAAGAGTAAAGTGAATCAGAAAGATACCGAATTTCAAACTGCTAACGAAAAATATTTAGGGAGTCAAATAAACTTTTGGGAATAGAGGGACTTGAACCCTCACGATTTCTAAAGTCGACGGATTTTCCTCGTACTATAAATTGCATTATTGTTGTCTGTATTGACATGTAGAATGGGACTCTATCTTTATTCTCGCCTGATTAATCAGTTATTCACAAGATCTATCAGACTATGGAATGGAGTAAATGCTTTGATCAATTAATATGAAATTCTTTAGTCATTGTGGAATGTAGAATCGATTCGCAACAATTCTTCTATATTTTTTCATAGAAAAAATAAACATTTTATTTTGATATAGTATTGTCAGTCCATATGCGTATATATATACATTTATCTTTCATACTTTCCTTTCTGAAATTTTCATGAAAGGATTCCTCTACCAACGCGACCAACTCCATTTGTTAGAACATCTTCCATTGAGTCTCTGCACCTATCCCCCCTTTTTTATTTTCCTTTAACCTTTGTTTTCGAAAACGAGGATTTGGCTCAGGATTACCCATTTTTATTAATTCCAGGGCTTCTCTGAATTTGAAAGTTCTCACTTAGTAGGTTTCCATACTAAGGCTCAATCCAATTAAGTCCGTAGCGTCTACCAATTTCGCCATATCCCCCTTTTGATTTGAGATTAGGATCTCATTGTGATATCGTTCCCTTTTTCGTTTTTCGTTTATACTGGACTCGTCGAATTCATTCGATACCAATTCCTATCTCGAAAGATGTTTTCTCGTCTTGGATTTCTTGCCTATCTTCTTTCATCTACTATATATATATAGTAGGCCATCTAATATTCGAGGAGAACCCTATTTGGTTCAATCAAACAATCAAAAAAGATTCTATCATTTCTGTATCCACAATTCAATATAGATGGATATATACTACATATATATATCTACTTTTATCCTTTTTGTCATATAATTTTGAATACTTGAACGGTCGAATCTTTTTTTTTTGTAACTTCTATCTGTCTGAATGAAAGCGGAAGAATGTCTTATTCGTTATAATGAATTAGTTCATTAATTAACAAATTTAAATAATTAGTAACTTAGATTAAATCTATTATGCAATTAGAATTCGAAATCTATGATATGGAAGAAAAGAGCGAAGTGTAATAAAACGAATTTCAAATGCATTTAAATTTAGAATCTAATAAATTCTTGTGAAGAATTTAAATAAAATTTTCTATCCTAATATAGCGTATCGCTATATTAATTGTTATGTTCTATAATATTCGATATGAAGATTTATTTGAAATTATAGTTTTTTCTATATTATATTGATATTAATTTAATTCGGAATTAAATAGCTAAGAATAGCTAAGAATTAAAATAATAGAAATCGAGTAATTAATAGCTAAGATTCCAATAGTTTATGAACTTCTTATTCATGTAAAAATTCTATGAGATCCGCCTGCTTAGCTCAGAGGTTAGAGCATCGCATTTGTAATGCGATGGTCATCGGTTCGATTCCGATAGCCGGCTTTTCGCGCTATTTATTCGATTTTTTCCATGATTGATAATGTCCCTTTGAAAATAAAAAATATTGAAAAACTGCCCCCCTTTTTTTTTTCAAAAATTATTGATTTAGTATATTAATTGTGTTATAGGAACGTCCAACTATGTCACGAAAAGTGTTCTATTTCTCTAATATAATAATAGAAGAAGTTTTGGATATTTATATATATATATAATTCAGCTCATTATTCTTTAGTAGTACAATACTTCTGTAAATTTCATTTCATTTAGTTCAGTTTTATTTTAGATTTATTCTGTAAAATGAAATTTCAAATAAATATAAATCAAGGAGTTTTTATGTCGCGTTACCGAGGACCTCGTTTCAAAAAAATACGTCGCCTGGGAGCTTTACCAGGACTTACGAATAAAAGGCCCAGGGCCGTAAATGATCTTAGAAACCAATCGCGTTCCGGGAAAAAATCTCAATATCGTATTCGTCTAGAAGAAAAACAAAAATTGCGTTTTCATTATGGTCTTACAGAACGACAATTACTTAAATACGTTCGTATTGCCGGAAAAGCCAAGGGGTCAACAGGTCAGGTTTTATTACAATTACTTGAAATGCGTTTGGATAACATCCTTTTTCGATTGGGTATGGCTTCAACTATTCCCGGAGCTCGCCAATTAG